GAATAGAGCACCTACCCTCCATAGATTAGGCATACAGGCGTTCCAACCCATTTTAGTGGAAGGGCGCGCTATTTGTTTACACCCATTAGTTTGTAAGGGCTTCAATGCAGACTTTGATGGGGATCAAATGGCTGTTCACGTACCTTTATCTTTGGAAGCTCAAGCGGAAGCTCGTTTACTTATGTTTTCTCATATTAATCTCTTGTCTCCAGCTATTGGGGATCCCGTTTCCCTACCAACTCAAGATATGCTTATTGGGCTCTATGTATTAACGATCGGGAACCCCCGGGGTATTTGTACAAATAGGTATAATCAATATAATTCTAATTGGGTAAACTATAAAAAGGAAGCTGTTGACAATAATGACTGTAAGTATACAAAAGAGCCGTCTTTTTATAGTTCTTATGATGCACTTGGGGCTTATCGGCGTAAACGAATCCTTTTAGATAGTCCTTTGTGGCTTCGGTGGAGATTAGATCAACGCGTCGTTGGCTCAAGAGAAGTTCCCATCGAAGTTCAATATGAATCTTTTGGTAATTCTAATGAGATTTATAAACACTATCGAATAGTGGGAAGTATAAAAAGAGAAATTCGTTGTATATATATTCGAACTACTGTGGGTCATCTTTCTTTTTATCGAGAAATAGAAGAAGCCATACAGGGGTTTTGCCGTGCCTACTCATAGGCTATGTAACTCATACGCTCTATAAAAATAAATTCTATTAGTGATGCCCATACTCGCAGGAATTCGGGTCTCCCCAATTTAACTGGTATCAAAATTTATGAATTTCTGTGTGAATCAGGATTAAGGAAAGGGAGTTTTCGAATCACTGACTCAGGCCCATTGTGGAATCTTACTCAGCAGAATATGGAGGTCCTTATGGCAGAACGGGCCGATCTGGCCTTTCACAATAAGGTGATAGATGGAACTGCTGTTAAACGACTTATTAGCAGATTAATAGATCATTTCGGAATGGCATATACATCACATATCCTGGATCAAGTGAAGACTTTGGGTTTCCAGCGAGCCACTGCTACATCTATTTCATTAGGAATTGATGATCTTTTAACAATACCTTCTAAGGGATGGTTAGTCCAAGACGCTGAACAACAAAGTTTTCTTTTAGAGAAAAACCATTATTATGGGAATGTACACGTGGTAGAAAAATTACGTCAATCCATTGAGATATGGTATGCTACAAGTGAATATTTGAGACAAGAAATGAATCCTAATTTTCGTATGACTGATCCCTCTAATCCAGTCCATCTAATGTCCTTTTCGGGTGCTAGAGGAAATGTATCTCAAGTACACCAATTAGTAGGTATGAGAGGATTAATGTCGGATCCTCAAGGACAAATGATTGATTTACCCATTCAAAGCAATTTACGAGAAGGGCTTTCTTTGACAGAATATATAATTTCTTGCTACGGAGCCCGCAAAGGAGTTGTAGATACTGCTGTACGAACATCAGATGCTGGATACCTCACGCGTAGACTTGTTGAAGTAGTTCAACACATTCTTGTACGTAGAACGGATTGTGGTACTATACGAGGTATTTACGTGAGTCCCAAAAATGGTATGACGGAAAAAATTTTTGTTCAAACACTAATTGGTCGTGTATTAGCAGACGATATATATATTGGTCTACGATGTATTGCCACTCGAAATAAGGATATTGGAATTGGACTTGTCAATCGATTTATAACCTTTCGAGCACACCCAATATATATTCGAACCCCTTTTAATTGCAGGAGTACTTCTTGGATCTGCCAATTATGTTATGGCCGTAGCCCTACTCATGGTGATCTGGTTGAGTTGGGAGAAGCCGTAGGCATTATTGCGGGTCAATCAATTGGGGAACCGGGGACTCAACTCACATTAAGAACTTTTCATACGGGCGGAGTATTCACAGGTGGTACTGGCGAACATGTACGAGCTCCCTCTAATGGAAAAATAAAATTTGATGAGTATTTGGTTCATCCCACACGTACCCGTCATGGGCATCCTGCTTTTCTATGTTTTATAGACTTGTATGTAACTATTGAGAGTCGAGATATTATACATAATGTTAATATTCCGACAAAAAGTTTGATTTTAGTTCAAAATAATCAATATGTAGAATCGGAACAAGTGATTGCCGAGATTCGTGCCGGAACGTCCACTTTTCGTTTTAAGGAGAGGGTTCTAAAACATATTTATTCTGAGTCAGAAGGAGAAATGCACTGGAGTACTGATGTGCATCATGCGCCCGAATATCCGTATAGTAATGTTCATCTAGTACCAAAAACAAGTCATTTATGGATATTAGCAGGAGGTCTATGCAGATCCAGTATAGTGTCTTTTTCACTCCACAAGGATCAAGATCAAATGAATTCTAATTCTTTTTCTGTCGAAGAAAGAAATATCTTTGATTTGACTAATGATCAAGTAAGACATAAATTTTTTGGTAAAAGTAAAAAGGATGGGCAAATTTTTGAGTATTCAAAACCTTATCGAATCATATCCAATGGTCATTGGAATCTCATAGATCCCTCTATTTGTCAAGAGAATTCCGATGATTCCTTGGCGAAAAAGCGAAGAAATAGATTCGTGATTCCCTTACAATATGATCAAGAACGAGAAAAGAAACTAATACGATCTTTTTGTATTTCTATTAAAATACCTATAAATGGTATTTTACGTAAAAATAGTATTCTTGCTTATTTTGATGATCCGCGATATAGAAGAAGCAGTTCGGGAATTACTAAATATGGGATTGTCGAAGTAGATTCAATCGTAAAAAAAGAGAATTTGATTGAGTATCGAGGAGAAAAAAAATTTAGTCCGAAATACCAAATGCAAATGAGAGTAGATCGATTTTTTTTCATTCCCCAGGAAGTGCATATCTTCCCCGTATCTTCGCCCATAATGGTCCGAAACAATAGTATCGTTGGAGTAGATACACGACTTGCTTTAAATATAAATACAAGAAGCCAAGTAGGTGGATTAGTCCGAGTGGAGAGAAAAAAAAGGAGTATTGAACTGAAAATTTTTTCTGGAGATATTCATTTTCCTGGAGAGGCGGATAAAATATCTAGGCACGGTGGCATTTTGATACCACCAGGAATGGAAAATAAAAATTATAAGGGATCAAAAAAATTTAAAAATTGGATCTATGTTCAACGGATCACACCTATAAAAAAAAAGTATTTTGTTTTGGTTCGGCCCGTAGTCCCATATGAAATATCCGATGGAATAAATTTAGCAACACTTTTTCCTCAGGATCTCTTGCAGGAAAAGGATAATGTACAACTTCGAATTGTCAATTATATACTTTATGGAAATAGCAAGTCAATTCGAGGAATTTCTCACACAAGTATTCAATTAGTTCGGGCTTGCTTAGTATTGAATTGGGACCAAGAAAAAAGGGGTTTTATAAAAGAAGAGGTTCATGCTTCCTTTGTTGAAATAAGGGCAAATGATTTGCTTCGTGATTTCATCAGAATTGAGTTAGTAAAGTCCACTATTTCTTATACCGTAAAAAAGTATGATACGTCAAGTTCAGGATTGATTTACAATATTGGATTAGATCGTACCAATATAAATCCTTTTAATTCCAAGGCAAAGACTCAATCATTTCCCCAACATCAGGGAACTCTTGGTACGTTGTTGAATCGAAATAAGGAATACCAATCTTTCCGAATTTTGTCATCATCCAATTGTTCTCGAATTGGGCCCTTTAATACTTCGAGATATAATAATGCGACAAAAGAATTGTATCCCATGAATCCAATTAGGGATTTGTTGGGTCCCTTAGGTACTACTGTATTTAAAATAGCGAATCCTTGTTTATCTTACTATTTAATAACTTATAATCAAATCTTTTTAAAGAACTATTTGTTACTTGACAATTTTCAACAGACTTTCCAAGTACTTCAATTTCAATACTGTTTCCTAGATGAAAATAGTAGGATTTATAATCCCGATCCGTGTAGTAACATCATTTGGAATTTATTCCATTTTAATTGGTGTTTTCTCCATCACGATTATTGTGAAGAGGCATGGACAATAATTAGCCTTGGCCTATTTCTTTGTGAAAATTTATGTCTATTGAAATACGGATCACGCATAAAAAAATCTGGTAAAATTTTCATTGTTCATGTTGACTCTTTAGTTATAAGATCAGCTAAGCCCTATTTGGTCACTCCGGGAGCAACTGTTCATGGCCATTATGGGAAAACCTTTTATGAAAGAGATACATTAATTACATTTATATATGAAAAATCGAGATCCGGCGATATCACGCAAGGTCTTCCAAAAGTGGAACAAATCTTAGAAGTTCGTTCAATTGATTCAATATCGATGAACCTCAAAAAGAGAGTTGAAGGTTGGGACGAACGTAGCCGAAGGCTTCTTGGGATACCCTGGGGATTCTTGATTGGAGCTGAACTAACCATAGCACAAAGTCGTATCTCTTTGGTTAATAAGATCCAAAAGGTTTATCGATCCCAGGGGGTACAGATCCATAATAGACATATAGAGATTATTGTACGTCAAGTAACATCAAAAGTGTTGGTTTCAGAAGATGGAATGTCTAATGTGTTTTCACCTAGGGAACTGATTGGATTGTTGCGAGCAGAGCGAGCAGGGCGTGTTTTGGACGAAGCGATCTGTTATCGGGCAATCTTATTGGGAATAACGAAGTCATCTCTGAATACTCAAAGTTTCATATCCGAAGCGAGTTTTCAAGAAACTGCTCGAGTTTTAGCAAAAGCTGCTCTACGAGGTCGTATTGATTGGTTGAAAGGGCTGAAAGAGAACGTTGTTCTGGGGGGGATTATACCGGTTGGTACTGGATTCAAAAAATTAGTACATCGTTCAAAGCAAGATAAAAACATTCATTTGAAAATAAAAAGGAAGAATCTATTCGAATTGGAGATAAGAGATATTTTGATACACTATAGAGAATTTTGAGAATTTTATTTGTTCTTGCGTCCCGAACTATTTCCATGGGACATCAGACCAATCATTTACATGATACATGATTTAGTAATTCCTAACAAGAGGTTCATTCTTTTTACTTGAATTCTCTGGTCCGATTATGGATTTGGTAATCAACGAAAAATAAAGAATGAAAATAAATTCATTATTTTGGTCGTAGATCAATGGTCAATCCTGGTATAAGGTTCCGTCGGAACAATTATTTATTTCACAGGTTACTGAATCTCTCTAAAAAAAAAAAAAGAGAAAGTGTGGCAAAATGGGAAGACGATATTGGAACATAAATTTGGAAGAGATGATGGAAGCAGGAGTTCATTTTGGTCATGGTACTAAGAAATGGAATCCTAGAATGGCTCCTTACATCTCTGCAAAGCGTAAAGGTATTCATATTACAAATCTTACTATAACTGCTCGTTTTTTATCAGAAGCCTGCGATTTAGTTTTTGATGCAGCAAGTATGGGAAAAAACTTCTTAATCGTTGGCACCAAAAATAAAGCAGCGGATTTAGTAGCATCAGCAGCAATAAGGGCTCGATGTCATTATGTTAATAAAAAATGGCTTGGTGGTATGTTAACAAATTGGTCTACTACAGAAACAAGACTTCAGAAGTTCAGGGACTTAAGAGCGGAACAAAAAATGGGGAAACTCGCCCGTCTCCCAAAAGGAGATGCAGCAATGTTGAAGAGAAAGTTATCCACCTTGCAAACATATCTGGGTGGGATCAAATATATGACGGGATTGCCCGATATTGTAATTATCGTTGATCAGCAAGAAGAATATATGGTTCTTCGAGAATGTGTCATTTTGGGCATTCCGACGATTTGTTTAATCGATACAAATTGTGACCCAGATCTTGCAGATATTTCTATTCCGGCCAACGATGATGCTATAGCATCGATTCGATTGATTCTTACCAAATTAGTATCCGCAATTTTGGAGGGCCGAAATAGTTATATAAAAAAAGGTTGATTATCTTATAATTTAATAGTTAAGAAAAAGAAGAAGAAGATTAGTTCCTTTTTGTTGAACTCCATGGATTTCTTTGATTGTTTATTATTTTGGTTTGCATTTTTGAACTATGTTTTGAATATTGAATAAAAAATGATTGGTATTTTTTTTTATGTAATTTCTTGGTATTCTAAATATAATGTATGATTCCTATTAATAAATGAAGGTAGATGAATTGAGAAAGATATGGTTGAATCAAAATAATTCCTTTTTTAAGTTTGATTTCTCTTATAGGGCAATATGAATGTTATACTATGTTCCATTAAAACACTCAAAGGGTTATACGATATGTCAGGTGTAGAAGTAGGCCAACATTTATATTGGGAAATAGGAGGTTTACAAATTCATGCCCAAGTGCTTATCACTTCTTGGGTTGTAATTGCTATTTTATTAGGTTCAGCCATCATAGCTGTTCGGAATCCACAAACCATTCCGACCGACGGGCAGAATTTCTTCGAATATGTCCTTGAATTTATTCGAGACTTGAGCAAAACTCAGATTGGAGAGGAGTATGGTCCTTGGGTTCCATTTATTGGAACGATGTTCCTATTTATTTTTGTTTCTAACTGGTCAGGTGCTCTTTTACCTTGGAAAGTCATAAAGTTACCTCATGGGGAGTTAGCTGCGCCCACGAATGATATAAATACTACTGTTGCTTTAGCTTTACCCACGTCAGTGGCATATTTCTATGCGGGTCTTAGCAAAAAAGGATTGGGATATTTCGGTAAATACATTCAACCAACTCCAATACTTTTACCAATTAATATCCTAGAAGATTTTACAAAGCCTTTATCTCTTAGTTTTCGACTTTTCGGGAATATATTGGCTGATGAATTAGTAGTTGTTGTTCTTGTTTCTTTAGTGCCTTCAGTAGTTCCTATACCTGTCATGTTTCTTGGATTATTTACAAGTGGTATTCAAGCTCTTATTTTTTCAACTTTGGCTGCGGCTTATATAGGTGAATCCATGGAGGGTCATCATTGACTAACTTTCGAAATAGTTTTTTAAGCTTATCCCAATTAAAGCAATGGGGGGTTCAATATAATCCACAGGGCTGGAGAAGAAAATGAAAATAGCTAATATTATGTATTGTAGTATTGTATATATGAAGAAAGATAGATGATATTGCAGAGTTTTTAAGAGAAAAAAGGATTGGGTGGGGGGTCCTACTAGATATATGTACAGAATACGATTTAATATTAATAGAATAATAAATAATAGAATAATAAAGTGCAGGTGGTTTACGTTATGGAAGAAAAAAAGTATATGTTATTTACTAGTTAGATAGGAATTATCCCTATCTCTTTTTTTCTAACTCACTTCATTTAGAATTTATATAGATTCAAATATCAGTCCTTTTTCGATTTTTTCTGTGATTGTTAATTGAATGAAAGAATATAAGAGTTTCTAAACAAGAAAACACAATGGCTAAAACCGTATGTATCTATTTACATAAAACTCCATCATGGGTAGAAAGAAAGGAAAAACAGTATATGGAAGTAGTTCTTAAAATTAAGTAATATTCTGTTGGAGTTTTTAGCTACTTCGACCCGATAGATTTTAGTGATAAGTATCAATAAAAAAAAAAGAAGTAAGTAAAAAGGTAGTATAGTAAAGTAAATAGTAAAAGTAGAAAAAGAAGTGGATAAAGATTAAGTAGTAATTCATTGGTTGGTTGTATCATTAACCATTTCTTTTTTTTTTTGCGAGGAAATTACCATGAATCCACTTATTTCTGCTGCTTCCGTTATTGCTGCTGGATTGGCTGTGGGGCTTGCTTCTATTGGACCTGGGGTTGGTCAAGGTACTGCTGCGGGCCAAGCTGTAGAAGGTATTGCGAGACAACCAGAAGCAGAGGGTAAAATACGAGGTACTTTATTGCTTAGTCTGGCTTTTATGGAAGCTTTAACAATTTATGGACTGGTCGTGGCATTAGCTCTTTTATTTGCAAATCCTTTTGTTTAATTTTATCGTAGAATCAAAATGTAAAAATAAAGGGGGACCTATCTTTTTTCTTATTTTATTAACTGGGAGTTTCCCTTTGCTCCTTCTAATTTTACTCCTATAACTATTTATTTTTTGTTTGTCGAAACAATACTTTGGGAGGGACTGATTTGAGGATAAGGAATTAGCGGATCCACTCGCTTTCTTCCCTTTCGTTCTTAGTTTAGTAAAATTCCATTAAAAATAAGAAATGGAACAAAAAAATCGATAAAAAAAAGGGGGGAGGCGAGTGGAGTGATACAAAAAGAACTCTGTTCTTTGTTAGTCCTATCTATAAGAGGAGAGCATATGAAAAATATAACCGATTCCTTTGTTTCCGTGGGGCACTGGCCATCCGCTGGGAGTTTCGAGTTTAATACCGATATTTTAGCAACAAATCCAATAAATCTAAGCGTTGTGCTGGGTATATTGATTTTTTTTGGAAAGGGAGTGTGTGCGAGTTGTGTATTTCAAGAATAGGTTGGATTTCGCCGGCTGCACTTTCTTTATATTTATGTATTCTTTTTTTTATTTGCGTAAATAGGAAAAAGGGTGCACAATCTCGACGAATTACTTCGTAATTGGATTTTATTCAGAAATCATATCTAAGAACCATAGCATTTCGTGACTAATTGGTAAATGAACTTTGATTCTCTATCAACCAATAATGTTGAGGTCTTTTACATGGTTAAAGATAAATTGTTTGAAGTCCAGGCACAGCATACCGTGGTACTCTTTCTACCGCTACATTAGTACCGAAATACCGCAAATAAAAAAATAAAAAAAAAATGATAAAAAAAAATAAATAATTGGGAATTTCTCCGATGTATAACACTCATATGGATAAATTTATTTGAACCATTTACAGGTATAGGAAAGATGGGTATATTCCCCCACCCCTTTTTTTATCCACTGCCAAATCGACGACCTATATATTGTATAAAAAAAATAAATTTTTTTAATTTTTTTGATGAAAAAAAGAGTTTGTGAATAAAAAACAAATAAAGAAACAACTTTGCTGACAATTTTTTATTTTTTGTCTGGTCTGAAGAGTCCTACTATCCTAATATTCTGATGTTAGATCAGTTTCGATATCTTTGAATACGAACAGAAAAGAGAGGATAGGCTCAAGAGAGGATAGGTTCATTCCATTCAAAGATATGGGAATGTCTATCAAAGGAAAGAAACAATTGAGCGTGAGAGCCAAATGAATCAAAAGATTCATGTTTGGTTCGGGAAGAGATATGAGAGTTGTGAAATGAATGTAAAGATAATCTACTTTCATTAAATGATTTATTAGATAAGCGAAAACAAAGGATCTTGAGTACTATTCGAAATTCAGAAGAATTACGTAGAGGGTCCGCTGAACAGCTCGAAAGAGCGCGGGCTCGATTACGTAAAGTGGAAATGGAAGCAGATGAGTATAGACTGAATGGATACTCTGAGATAGAAAGAGAGAAAATAAATTTGATTAATGCTACTTGCGATAGTTTGGAACAATTAAAAAATTACAAAAATGAAACTCTTTTTTTTGAACAACAAAGAGCGGTTAATCAGGTACGACAGCAAGTTTTCCAACAAGCTTTACAAAGAGCTCTAGGAACTCTGAATAGTTGTTTGAATAGCGAATTACACTTTCGTACCATCAGTGCTAATATTGGTATCCTCGGGTCCGTGGAAGAAATAACTGATTAGCCTTTTTAATCTAGTTTAAAGTTTAGGTGTTTTTTTTCCTTTCCTTCCGAAAAATAAAAAAGAGATACTAATGGGAACCCTTCGAGCTGATGAAATTAGTAATATTATCCGCGAACGTATTGAACAATATAATAGAGAAGTAAAGATTGTGAATACCGGTACCGTACTTCAAGTGGGCGACGGCATTGCTCGTATTCATGGTCTTGATGAAGTAATGGCAGGGGAATTAATAGAATTTGAAGAGGGTACAATAGGCATTGCTCTGAATTTGGAATCAAATAATGTTGGCGTTGTATTAATGGGTGATGGTTTGATGATACAAGAGGGAAGTT